GTTAATGTAGCTTAATATATAAAGCAAAGCACTGAAAATGCTTAGATGAGTACATATAAATACTCCATAAACACACAGGCTTGGTCCTGGCCTTTCTATTAGTTATTAATAAACTTACACATGCAAGAATCCTCGCTCCTGTGAAAATGCCCTCTAACCATTGTTTGGTAAAAGGAGCTGGTATCAAGCACACTAAAAGTAGCTCATAACACCTTGCTAAGCCACACCCCCACGGGAAACAGCAGTGATAAAAATTAAGCAATAAATGAAAGTCTGACTAAGTTATATTACTAAGGACTGGTAAATCTCGTGCCAGCCACCGCGGTCATACGATTAGGCCAAACTAATAGACAATCGGCGTAAAGTGTGTTTTAGAGTAAATATTACAATAAAGTCAAACCTTAACTAGGCTGTAAAAAGCCTTAGTTACTGTAAGATATTCAACGAAAGTGACTTTAAAACTTCTGACTACACGACAACTAAGACCCAAACTGGGATTAGATACCCCACTATGCTTAGTCCTAAACATAAAAAATTATAAACAAAATTATTCGCCAGAGTACTACCAGCAAAAGCTAGAAACTCAAAGGACTTGGCGGTGCCTTATATCCCTCTAGAGGAGCCTGTTCTATAATCGATAAACCCCGATATACCTTACCAATCCTTGCCAAATCAGCCTATATACCGCCATCTTCAGCAAACCCTAATAAAGGAAGTATAGTAAGCACAAATATAAACATAAAAACGTTAGGTCAAGGTGTAGCTTATGGATTGGAAAGAAATGGGCTACATTTCCCCGAATTGAGGACACCCACGAAAACTTATGTGAAATCATTAGTTAAAGGTGGATTTAGCAGTAAATTAAGAATAGAGTGCTTAATTGAATAAGGCCATGAGGCACGCACACACCGCCCGTCACCCTCCTCAAGCTAAAATTATTATTTTTTCCATAAAACTTAAAAACATTAATCAGCAAGAGGAGACAAGTCGTAACAAGGTAAGTGTACTGGAAAGTGCACTTGGATAACACAAAATGTAGCTTAATTAAAGCACTTAGTTTACACCTAAAAGATTTCAAATAAATATGAACATTTTGAAACCAGCCCATAGCTCAACAACCCATATTCCATAAAATTATTATTTAATCTTAAACAAAACATTTACCAACCACTAAAGTATAGGTGATAGAAATTTTATTTTGACGCTATAGAGAACAGTACCGCAAGGGAAAGTTGAAAGAAAACTTTAAGTAAAAAATAGCAAAGCTTAGTTCTTGTACCTTTTGCATAATGATTCAGCTAGTAAATATTAGCAAAAAGAATTAAAGTTAAACTCCCCGAAACCAGACGAGCTACCTGTCAACAGCTAAAAGAGCAAACTCATCTATGTGGCAAAATAGTGAGACGATTGTCAGGTAGTGGCGACAAACCTATCGAGCCTGGTGATAGCTGGTTGTCCAGAATAGAATTTTAGTTCTAACTTAAACCTACCAAAATAGAAAACAAATTATAATGTAAGTTTAAAGAGTAGTCTAAAAAGGTACAGCTTTTTAGACAAGGGATACAACCCCTATTAGAGAGTAAGTTATTATTAACCACAGTAGTTGGCCTAAAGGCAGCCACCAACTAAGAAAGCGTTCAAGCTCAACAGCACAAAAACTTAATTCCACAGTAAAATTTTAAACTCCTAATGCAAAACTGGACTATTCTATTTATAAATAGAAGTAACATTGCTGATATGAGTAACAAGAAATAATTCTTCCCTGCACACGTGTATATCAGAACGAATAAATCGCTGACAGTTACCAAAATAAGTATTACTAATAACTTAAATTCCCTGACTATTAATTGTTAACCCAACACAGGAGTGCAACAAAGAAAAGATTAAAAGAAGTAAAAGGAACTCGGCAAACACAAACCCCGCCTGTTTACCAAAAACATCACCTCTAGCATAAAAAGTATTAGAGGCACTGCCTGCCCAGTGACTTTAGTTTAACGGCCGCGGTATCCTGACCGTGCAAAGGTAGCATAATCACTTGTTCCCTAAATAGGGACTTGTATGAACGGCCCCACGAGGGTTTAACTGTCTCTTACTTCAGATCAGTGAAATTGACATCCCCGTGAAGAGGCGGGGATAAAAAAATAAGACGAGAAGACCCTATGGAGCTTTAATTAACTAGCTCATATTAACTCTAATAATCTCCCTTACGAGGGATAAACTCAATTTAACTGAGCTAAAAATTTAGGTTGGGGTGACCTCGGAATAAAATTTAACCTCCGAGAAATCTACTTGAGACTCACAAGTCAACACTACAATATTTACACTGATCCGCCAACGGCGATCAACGAAACAAGTTACCCTAGGGATAACAGCGCAATCCTATTTAAGAGTTCATATCGACAATTTAGGGTTTACGACCTCGATGTTGGATCAGGACATCCCAATGGTGCAGCAGCTATTAATGTGTTCGTTTGTTCAACGATTAAAGTCCTACGTGATCTGAGTTCAGACCGGAGTAATCCAGGTCGGTTTCTATCTATTTATAAGTCCCTCCCAGTACGAAAGGATAAGAGAGACAGAGCCCACTTAAAATAAGCGCCCTATTAATAATAAATGAACTAATCTCAATCTTATAGTACCCATTAATTATCCTAGAAAAGGAAAAACAACCAAGTTAGAGTGGCAGAGACCGGTAATTGCATAAAACTTAAGATTTTATTAACCAGAGGTTCAACTCCTCTCTTTAACAAACTTATGTATTTCGTAAATCTGCTAACCACTATTGTCCCCGTACTATTAGCCGTAGCATTCCTAACCCTATTAGAACGAAAAGTCCTAGGCTACATGCAACTCCGAAAAGGGCCTAACATTGTAGGACCATATGGCCTACTTCAACCAATTGCCGACGCAGTCAAATTATTTACTAAAGAACCCCTACAACCACTAACATCATCCCTCACCCTATTTATTACTGCACCCACTCTTGCACTAACATTAGCACTAATGATATGAATCCCACTACCAATACCCCACCCCTTAACTAATATAAACCTAAGCATTCTATTTATATTAGCCCTATCAAGTTTAGCTGTCTACGGAATTTTATGATCAGGATGAGCTTCAAACTCAAAATATGCACTAATTGGTGCTCTCCGAGCAGTAGCCCAAACCATCTCATATGAAGTAACTCTCGCTATTATTATCTTATCCATTTTACTCATAAATGGCTCTTTTACATTATCAACATTAATCACAACTCAAGAGTACATCTGACTAATTCTACCATCATGACCTCTAGCTATAATATGATTTATCTCAACCCTTGCTGAAACTAACCGAGCCCCATTCGACCTAACAGAAGGAGAGTCAGAACTTGTATCAGGGTTTAACGTAGAATATGCAGGTGGCCCCTTTGCTTTATTTTTCCTAGCAGAATATGCCAATATCATTATAATAAATGCTCTAACAATTACCCTCTTCCTAGGCGCTCATAACAACTCAATATTTCCTGAAATATATACTATCAACTTCATAATTAAAGCCCTCCTATTCACAACATTTTTCTTATGAGTTCGAGCATCATATCCCCGATTCCGATATGACCAACTCATACACTTATTATGAAAAAATTTTTTACCCCTTACCCTAGTTTTATGTATATGACACGTAACCCTTCCAATTACCTTAGCAAGCATTCCTCCCCAAACATAAGAAATATGTCTGACAAAAGAATTACTTTGATAGAGTAAATAATAGGAGTTTAAGCCTCCTTATTTCTAGAATTGTAGGAATCGAACCCACCCTTAAGAATTCAAAAATCTTCGTAGCTACCTATACTACACCATACTCTAAGTAAGGTCAGCTAAATAAGCTATCGGGCCCATACCCCGAAAATGTTGGTCATCACCCTTCCCGTACTAATAAATCCCTTAATTTTTTTCTTAATTATTATAACAATAATATTAGGAACATTACTAGTCATGACAAGCTCACACTGGTTTATGGTTTGAGTAGGATTTGAAATAAATATATTAGCCATTATTCCACTACTGACCAAACAACATAACCCCCGGTCTACAGAAGCAGCAACAAAATATTTCTTAACACAAGCAACAGCTTCTATACTTCTTATAATAGCCGCAACCATTAACTTAATATACTCTGGCCACTGATCTATCTTAAAATTAATTAACCCAATAGCATCAACTATATTAACAATAGCCCTGGCAATAAAACTAGGTCTGTCCCCCTTTCATTTTTGAGTACCTGAAGTAACTCAAGGCATCCCACTATCATCAGGTTTGATCTTACTGACATGACAAAAACTAGCCCCCTTATCAATTTTATATATAATATCCCCTATAATAAACTTAAATCTCTTAATATTTATAGCCCTATTGTCAATCGCAATCGGCGGATGAGGAGGACTCAATCAAACTCAACTACGGAAAATTATAGCATATTCATCAATTGCCCACATAGGATGAATAATCTCTATTTTAACTTATAATCCAACTATAACACTACTAAATCTCTACATTTATATTCCAATAACAATCACAACCTTCCTACTCCTTATAGCAAGCTCATCAACTACAATAACTTCACTGTCACATACATGAAATAAAATCCCCCTAATTACTATAATTATTCTTATTACCATATTATCTCTAGGGGGCCTACCCCCACTCACAGGATTTTTACCAAAATGACTAATCATTCAAGAAATAGCAAAAAACAATAACATTATTATAGCCACTATCATTTCACTCCTAGCCCTACTAAACCTATATTTTTATACACGAATTACATACTCAACATCACTAACAATATTTCCAACAGCAAATAATACAAAAGCTACCTGACAATTTAAATCACTTAAAAAAACAATATGCCTACCACCAATAATTACCATTTCAACTCTTATTCTCCCAATATCACCAATAGTACTAATTTTAGACTAGGAGTTTAGGTTATCTAGACCAGAGGCCTTCAAAGCCCCAAGAAAATATTATTTACTTATTTAACTCCTGATAACATTAAGGACTGCAAGACTTTATCCTACATTAAATGAACGCAAATCAAACGCTTTAATTAAGCTAAGCCCTTCTAGATTGATGGGACTCAAACCCACAAGACATTAGTTAACAGCTAAACACCCTAAACAACTGGCTTCAATCTACTTCTCCCGCCGCGAAAAAAAAAAGGCGGGAGAAGCCGGGGCAGGATTGAAGCTGCTTCTTCGAATTTGCAATTCGATGTGTAATACACCACATGGCTTGGTAAAAAGAGGGTTCCTACCTCTGTCTTTAGATTTACAGTCTAATGCTTACTCGGCCATTCTACCTATGTTCATTAATCGCTGATTATTTTCAACTAACCACAAAGACATTGGCACCCTTTATTTATTATTTGGTGCCTGGGCTGGTATGGTAGGCACTGCACTAAGCCTATTAATTCGCGCCGAATTAGGTCAACCAGGTGCTTTACTAGGAGATGATCAAATTTACAATGTAATTGTGACCGCTCACGCTTTTGTAATAATTTTTTTTATAGTTATACCTATTATAATTGGAGGCTTTGGAAACTGACTTGTTCCATTAATAATTGGAGCCCCTGATATGGCATTTCCACGTATAAACAATATAAGTTTTTGACTTCTCCCTCCTTCATTTCTTCTACTTCTAGCATCATCTATAGTAGAAGCAGGAGCAGGTACGGGTTGAACAGTATATCCTCCTCTAGCAGGAAATCTTGCCCACGCAGGAGCCTCCGTAGACCTAACCATTTTCTCCTTACATTTAGCAGGTGTGTCATCAATTTTAGGAGCAATTAATTTTATCACTACAATTATTAATATAAAACCCCCTGCTCTTTCTCAGTATCAAACACCATTATTTGTATGATCAGTACTAATTACCGCTGTTCTTCTCCTGTTATCGCTTCCTGTCCTAGCTGCCGGTATTACAATACTATTAACAGATCGAAATTTAAATACAACTTTCTTTGACCCTGCTGGAGGAGGGGATCCCATTTTATATCAACATTTATTTTGATTTTTCGGACATCCCGAGGTTTACATCTTAATTCTACCCGGTTTTGGTATCATCTCACATATCGTTACATATTATTCAGGAAAGAAGGAACCCTTTGGTTATATAGGAATAGTATGAGCTATAATATCAATTGGATTCTTAGGATTTATTGTATGAGCCCATCATATATTTACAGTCGGTATAGACGTAGATACTCGAGCTTATTTTACATCTGCCACTATAATTATTGCTATTCCCACCGGAGTAAAAGTCTTTAGTTGACTAGCCACTCTTCATGGAGGCAATATTAAATGATCTCCTGCTATATTATGAGCCTTAGGGTTTATTTTCCTGTTTACAGTAGGAGGATTAACAGGCATTGTGCTAGCTAATTCATCTCTGGATATTGTCCTACATGATACTTACTATGTAGTAGCCCATTTCCACTACGTCTTATCTATAGGAGCTGTATTTGCTATCATAGGGGGCTTCATTCACTGATTTCCCCTGTTTACAGGCTATACTTTAAGCTCTGCCTGAGCAAAAATTCACTTCTTAATTATATTTGTAGGTGTTAATATAACTTTTTTTCCTCAACATTTTCTAGGACTTTCAGGAATACCTCGACGTTATTCAGACTATCCAGATGCTTACACAACTTGAAATACTGTTTCTTCCATGGGCTCTTTTATTTCACTTACAGCTGTTGTACTAATAGTATTTATTGTATGAGAAGCATTCGCCTCTAAACGAGAAGTGCTAGTAGTAGAACTACCCTCAACAAACCTTGAATGACTACACGGATGTCCACCACCTTATCACACATTTGAAGAGCCCACTTATGTAAATCATAAGTAATCTTAAGAGAGGAAGGTTTCGAACCCCCAAAAATTGGTTTCAAGCCAACACCATAACCATTATGACTCTCTCAACAGATAAGATATTAGTAAAACTTACATAACTTTGTCAAAGTTAAATTATAGGTGAAAATCCTATATATCTTTATGGCATACCCATTTCAACTAGGTTTCCAAGACGCAACATCACCTATTATAGAAGAATTATTAAGTTTCCATGACCACGCACTTATAATTGTTTTTTTAATTAGCTCTCTTGTCCTATATATTATCTCATTAATATTAACAACCAGCCTAACTCACACTAGCACTATAGACGCGCAAGAAGTAGAAACAATCTGAACAATTCTCCCCGCTATTATTTTAATCTTAATTGCCCTACCTTCTCTACGAATCCTCTATATAATAGATGAAATTAACAACCCATTGGTGACTATTAAGACTATAGGCCATCAATGATACTGAAGCTATGAGTATACAGATTATGAAGATCTAATATTCGATTCTTATATAATTCCAACTCATGAATTAACTCCTGGACAATTACGCTTACTTGAAGTTGATAACCGAGTAGTATTACCCGCTGAACTAACTGTTCGAATATTAATTTCATCAGAAGATGTCCTGCACTCCTGAGCTGTACCCTCGCTAGGCCTAAAAACAGATGCTATCCCAGGACGCCTGAATCAAACAACACTTTTATCCACTCGACCAGGACTATACTACGGACAATGCTCTGAAATCTGTGGCTCTAATCATAGCTTTATGCCTATTGTACTTGAAATAGTCCCTCTAAAGTATTTTGAAAAATGATCCTCTTCCATAATATAATATCATTAAGAAGCTAATTAGCACTAACCTTTTAAGTTAGAGATTGAAAGCTTTAACCTTTCCTTAATGATATGCCACAACTCAACACATCAACTTGATTTATCACAATCGTATCAATACTTTTAACCCTATATATTATTTTTCAACTAAAGATTTCAAAACACTATTACTACTCAAATCCTGAGCCTTCTCCTACTAAAACCCAAAAACACACAACCCCCTGAGAAACCAAATGAACGAAAATCTATTTGCCTCTTTCATTACCCCTACACTAATAGGTCTTCCTATTGTTATTATTATTGTCGCATTCCCCGGTATCTTTTTCCCATCATCAAACCGTCTAATTAGTAATCGTCTAATTGCAATACAAAAATGACTTGTTCGTCTTACTACAAAACAAATGATAGCTATTCACAGTAAAAAGGGTCAAACCTGAGCTTTAATATTAATATCACTAATTATATTTATTGGATCAACAAACTTAATCGGGTTATTACCTCATTCATTTACCCCAACCACTCAGCTATCTATAAACCTTGGCATGGCCATTCCCCTTTGAGCAGGCACTGTAATTCTGGGGTTCCGCCATAAAACTAAAGCATCCCTAGCACATTTTTTACCCCAAGGTACACCCCTACCCTTAATTCCTATACTAGTAATTATTGAAACAATTAGCTTATTTATTCAGCCAATAGCACTAGCAGTACGACTTACAGCAAATATCACTGCAGGTCATTTATTAATTCATCTAATTGGCGGTGCTACATTAGCCCTAATAGATATCAGTATAACTACCGCATTTATTACTTTTATTATCCTCGTTTTATTAACAGTGTTAGAATTTGCAGTAGCTCTGATCCAAGCCTATGTCTTCACTTTATTAGTAAGCCTTTATTTACATGATAACGCCTAATGACCCACCAGACACATGCCTACCATATAGTCAACCCAAGTCCCTGACCACTAACAGGGGCCCTCTCCGCCCTTCTCCTTACTTCTGGCCTAGTTATATGATTTCACTTTAATTCAATCTCTTTATTATTAATTGGACTAGCTACAAATACACTAACTATATATCAGTGATGACGAGATATTGTCCGAGAAGGTACATTCCAAGGACATCATACACCAATTGTACAAAAAGGACTCCGCTATGGAATAATCTTATTTATTGTATCAGAAGTCTTCTTTTTTTCAGGGTTTTTCTGGGCTTTTTATCACTCAAGCCTGGCCCCTACACCAGAATTAGGAGGTTATTGACCCCCAGCAGGAATTAATCCTCTAAACCCAATAGAAGTTCCCCTCCTAAATACTTCAGTATTACTAGCCTCTGGAGTGTCCATTACATGGGCACATCACAGCCTTATAGAAGGTAATCGTAATCACATGATACAAGCTCTACTCATCACTATTATTTTAGGCCTCTATTTTACATTACTACAAGCTTCAGAGTATTATGAAACACCTTTCACCATCTCAGACGGTATTTATGGTTCTACTTTTTTTATAGCCACAGGATTTCATGGCCTCCATGTTATTATTGGCTCAACTTTCTTAATTGTTTGCTTCTTACGTCAATTAAATTTTCATTTCACTTCTAAACATCATTTCGGATTCGAAGCTGCAGCTTGATACTGGCATTTTGTAGATGTAGTTTGACTATTTCTGTATGTATCTATCTATTGATGAGGCTCATATTCTTTTAGTATTATTCAGTACCACTGACTTCCAATCAGTTAGACTTGGAAAAACCCAAGAAAGAATAATTAACTTTATATTAACACTGATTACCAACATTTCACTAGCCCTACTACTAGTAACAATCGCATTTTGATTACCGCATATAAACGTTTATGCTGAAAAATCAAGTCCATATGAATGTGGTTTTGATCCCATGGGATCTGCTCGCCTCCCTTTCTCAATAAAATTTTTCTTGGTGGCCATTACATTTCTATTATTCGATCTAGAAATTGCTCTCTTATTACCCCTACCGTGAGCTTCCCAAACAAACAAACTCTTAATTATACTATTTATATCACTAATCCTAATTTTACTTCTAATTATTAGTCTCGCCTACGAATGAATACAAAAGGGATTAGAATGATCTGAATAATGATAATTAGTTTAATTTAAAAATAAATGATTTCGACTCATTAGATTATGATTTAGTTCATAATTATCATTATGTCTTTAACTTATCTAAACATTATATTAGCATTCACTTCATCTCTTTTAGGCTTATTTATATATCGATCCCACCTGATATCATCACTTCTATGTCTAGAAGGGTTAATATTATCCTTATTTGTATTAATTACCCTAACAATTCTTATTATTGAATCAACTCTGACTAGCATACTACCCATCATTTTACTAGTATTTGCAGCCTGCGAAGCCGCACTAGGTCTTTCATTATTAGTAGCAGTGTCTAATACATATGGAACAGACCACGTCCAAAACCTAAATTTACTTAAATGCTAAAAATTATCTTACCTACAATAATGCTAATTCCCCTCACATGACTATCAAAGAAAAATATACTATGAATTAATTCCACAATATATAGCCTAGTTATTAGCATAACATGCCTACCACTAATAAATTTATCCTGTGATAATAGTCTTAATATATCTCTACTATTTTTCTCTGACTCACTATCAACTCCTCTATTATTATTAACAGTATGACTCCTGCCACTTATAATTATGGCCAGCCAATATCATTTATCCAAAGAACCTGAATCACAAAAAAAATTATATATTACCATAATAGTAATACTACAAGTTTTTCTAATTATAACTTTCTCTGCAACTGAGCTAATTATATTTTATATTTTATTTGAAGCTACACTTGTACCTACTCTTATTATAATTACCCGATGAGGGGGACAAACAGAACGACTAAATGCAGGAATTTATTTCCTATTTTATACACTAGCCGGATCATTACCCCTGCTAGTTGCACTGATTTATGCCCAGACCTCAACAGGATCATTAAATCTACTATTAGCTCAATATTGAATCCACCCCTCAACACAAATATGAAGTAACACTGCTTTATGGTTAGCATATATAATAGCATTTATAGTAAAAATACCCCTATATGGCCTCCATCTATGACTACCCAAAGCCCATGTCGAGGCCCCAATCGCAGGCTCAATAGTACTAGCCGCCATTTTATTAAAATTAGGCGGGTATGGTATATTACGAATTACTATAATATTAAATCCTACTACCAACTTTATAATTTATCCTTTTCTACTATTATCACTCTGAGGCATAGTTATAACTAGTTCCATTTGTTTACGTCAAACAGACCTAAAATCACTAATTGCCTACTCATCAGTCAGCCATATAGCACTTGTTATTATAGCTATCCTAATTCAAAGCCCCTGGAGCTTTATAGGAGCTACGGCATTAATAATTGCTCACGGTCTAACATCCTCTATACTCTTCTGTCTAGCCAACTCCAATTACGAGCGAACTCATAGCCGAACTATAATTCTGGCTCGAGGACTACAAACAATTTTACCTTTAATAGCAGCTTGATGATTGCTAGCAAGTCTTATAAACATCGCCCTACCACCTTCAATCAACCTAATTGGAGAATTATTTGTAACAATAGCTATATTTTCATGATCAGAACTATCCATCATTCTATTAGGGATTAACATTACTATTACCGCCCTATATACACTGTATATACTAATTTCTACTCAACGAGGGAAATACACATATCATATCCATAGCATTAAACCTTCATTTACTCGAGAAAATACCCTTATAATACTTCACATAACCCCCCTACTACTATTAATGATTAAACCACAAATTATTTTGGGTACTATATACTGTAAATATAGTTTAACAAAAACTTTAGATTGTGAATCTAACAATAGAAGCATAAAATTTCTTATTTACCGAAAAAGAATGCAAGGGCTGCTAACTCATGCGACCATATTTAAAATTATGGCTTTTTTAACTTTTAAAGGATAGGAGTTATCCATTGGTCTTAGGAACCAAAAAATTGGTGCAACTCCAAATAAAAGTAATAAACATATTTTCTGCAATAATACTTTTATCACTCTTCATCCTACTAATACCTCTTATAAATATTACTAGCTATAATTCTAATCTAAAATCCTACCCAGAATATATTAAAACAACAATCTCATACTCCTTTATAATTAGCCTATTCCCAACCATTATATTTATCCAATCTGGACAAGAAATAATAATTTTAAACTGACATTGAATAACAATCCAAACTATAAAACTATCTCTTAGTTTTAAACTAGATTTCTTCTCCATAATATTTGTCCCCGTCGCCCTCTTCATCACCTGATCAATTATAGAATTTTCAATATGGTATATACACTCTGACCCCAATATTAATCGATTTTTTAAGTATTTATTAATATTTCTAATTACAATAATAATTCTAGTAACTGCCAACAACATATTTCAACTTTTTATCGGCTGAGAAGGAGTAGGCATTATATCTTTCCTATTAATTGGTTGATGGTACGGACGAACAGACGCCAATACAGCCGCATTACAAGCCATTTTATATAATCGCATTGGTGATATTGGCTTTATTTTATCTATAGCATGATTTATAAAGAATTCAAACTCATGAGAAATTCAACAAATTTTTATATTAGACATAGAAAATACAACCCTACCCTTAGCAGGACTATTATTAGCCGCCACAGGAAAATCAGCTCAATTTAGCTTACACCCATGACTCCCCTCTGCCATAGAAGGGCCTACTCCTGTTTCAGCTTTACTTCACTCTAGTACAATAGTAGTAGCAGGTATTTTTCTGCTCGTCCGATTTTATCCTATGATAGAAAATAATAAAATAATTTTAACATTAGCCCTATGCCTGGGTGCTATTACCACTCTTTTTACAGCCATTTGTGCCCTAACCCAAAATGATATTAAAAAAATTGTAGCTTTTTCCACTTCAAGTCAATTAGGATTGATAATAGTTACAATCGGTATTAATCAACCCCACCTGGCATTTCTTCATATCTGCACTCATGCGTTCTTTAAAGCCATACTATTCCTCTGCTCCGGATCTATTATCCACAGCTTAAATGATGAACAAGACATTCGAAAAATAGGAGGGTTAATTAAACCTATACCTTTCACAACTACTGCTTTAACCATCGGAAGCTTAGCACTGACCGGAATACCTTTCTTAACAGGATTTTACTCAAAAGACCTAATTATTGAAGCAGTTAATACGTCTTATACAAACGCCTGAGCCCTACTGTTAACCCTAATTGCCACCTCCCTTACAGCTGTTTATAGTACTCGTATTGTTTTCTTCGCCCTACTTGGAAAACCACGATTCCCTCCCCTTATCTTAATTAATGAAAACAATACTTTATTAATTAACCCAATTACACGCCTAATGATTGGCAGTATTTTCGCTGGATTCATTATTTCCAATAATATTACACCCTCAACCGTACCTCAAATAACAATACCACTATATCTTAAAATCACCGCTCTGCTTGTAACCCTAATAGGATTTACTTTGGCCCTAGAACTAAACTATATAACTCAAAACTTAAAATATTCACATCCATCAACCACATTTAAATTCTCAACCCTATTAGGATATTTTCCACCTATTATTCACCGTATTAATCCTCTTGCAGCTTTATTTATTAGCCAAAAATCTGCTACCATGCTGATAGATCTTATTTGACTAGAAAATACACTACCCAAACTTACTGCTAAAATTCAACAAAATTTTTCAACTATAACTACCAACCAAAAAGGACTAGTTAAATCCTACTTCCTATCGTTTCTCATTACTATTTCAACCTCCATGCTACTACTTAATTTCCTCGTGTAATTTCTAAAATAATAACTACCCCAATAAGCAAGGACCAACCAGTAACAAATACTAATCAATTACCATAACTATACAATGCACCAACACCAACAATTTCCGAACTAAAAATACCTGACTCACCTGTGTCATAAACAGCTCAATCTCCTATCTCATTAAATTCATAAATTAGCTCTAACTTCTCACCAACTAATATATATGCAATTAATAGAAACTCTACAATTAATCCAACAATAAAGGACCCTATTACTACTAAATTAGATACCCATGCTTCAGGATACTGCTCTATAGCTATGGCTGTAGTATAACCAAAAACAACAAGCATTCCCCCTAAATAAATTAAAAATACTATTAAACCTAAAAAAGACCCCCCAGAACTTACAATAATACCACAACCAACTGCACCACTCACAATTAAACCTACTCCACCATAAATAGGAGATGGCTTAGAAGAAAACCCAGCAAAACCAATTATAAATATGATACTTAAAACAGGTACAACATAAATTATCATTATTCTTACATGGATATAAACCACGACTAGTGACACGAAAAATCACCGTTGTATTTCAACTACAAGAACAACTAATGACCAACATTCGAAAATCTCACCCCCTAGTCAAGATCATTAATAGCTCATTCATCGATCTACCAGCCCCATCAAATATCTCTGCATGATGAAACTTTGGATCCCTACTAGGCATCTGCCTAGCATTACAAATCCTAACAGGCCTTTTTCTCGCCATACATTATACATCAGATACAGCAACCGCTTTTAGCTCCGTCACCCACATCTGCCGAGATGTTAATTACGGATGAGTTCTGCGATATCTACACGCAAACGGCGCATCTATATTTTTTATCTGCTTATATCTTCATGTAGGCCGAGGGATTTACTATGGATCCTACTTATTTAAAGAGACTTGAAACATGGGAGTTATTTTACTATTTGCTGTTATAGCAACAGCCTTCATAGGCTATGTCCTGCCATGAGGGCAAATATCCTTCTGAGGAGCAACTGTTATTACCAACCTCCTTTCCGCCATTCCTTATATCGGAACTGATCTTGTTGAATGAATTTGAGGCGGGTTCTCCGTAGATAAGGCTACTCTAACTCGATTCTTCGCTTTTCACTTCCTCTTACCTTTCATCATTGCAGCATTAGTCATAGTCCACTTACTATTTCTACACGAAACAGGGTCTAACAACCCAACAGGCATCCCTTCCAATATAGATATAATCCCCTTTCATCCCTACTATACAATCAAAGATATCCTAGGGTTACTTGTAATAGTCTTAGCCCTATTATCCTTAGTCTTATTCACACCCGATATACTTGGCGACCCTGATAATTATACACCAGCAAATCCACTTAATACCCCTCCTCACATCAAACCAGAATGATATTTCTTATTCGCATACGCAATCCTGCGATCAATTCCCAATAAACTAGGAGGTGTACTAGCCCTAGTTCTCTCAATTCTTATTCTCATTATTATTCCTCTCCTCCACACTTCTAAACAACGCAGTATAATATTTCGCCCCCTTAGCCAATGCTTATTTTGACTTTTAACAGCAGACCTCTTAACTCTGACATGAATTGGAGGACAGCCAGTCGAACATCCCTACGTTATTATTGGACAACTAGCCTCTATTTTATATTTTACAATTATTATTGTGATTATACCACTAACTAGTATTATAGAAAACCACCTATTAAAATGAAGAGTCTATGTAGTATATTAATTATCCTGGTCTTGTAAACCAGAGAAGGGGAATAACAATTCCCCCAAAGACTCAAGAGAGAGGTTCACAACCCCACCATCAACACCCAAAGCTGATATTCTACTTAAACTACCTCCTGAAACCTAATATATAACAAGTTTATTAACCCCAACATCCTTATACTATAGGCATATAATATATTGCCCAAAATACACTAATTTTTTATTAATAACATAACACACAGCACATCCACGTGGCGTATATAACTAACACTAGTAAACATACATTAATCAATGTTAATAGCCTATAACATACCATATGTATAATTGTACATGAATTTAATGTCCACATGAATATTAAGTACGTATTAGATAGTGTTAGTAGCCCATAGTACATTATATGTATAATTGTACATAAATCTAATATCCACATGGATATTAAGTACGTATTAGACAATGTTAATAGTCCATAATACATTATATGTATAATCGTACATAAACCTAATGTCCACATGGATATTAATCAAGTACTATAAACTGTTAACAGTACATAAGACATTTAATGCGTAATCGTACATACCCCATCCTATTAATAATATTATATTCGATACGACTATCCACACGTACCAATCAAACTCATGATCTACCTACCTCCGTGAAACCAGCAACCCGCCCAAACCGTATCCCTCTTCTCGCCCCGGGCCCATAACATGTGGGGGTTTCTAAAGTGGGTCGTAAACGACATCTGGTTCTTACTTCAGGCACATCAACCTATTGATCGCCCATTCTTTCCCCTTAAATAATACATCACGATGGATTCGTGACTAATCAGCCCATGCCGCGACATAACTGTGCTGTCATGCCCCTGGTATTTTTAATTTTTGGGGTATGCCTCGATCCAACATTGGCCGTCAAAGGCCCCGTCCCAGAGCATCAAATCCAGCTGGACTTCCTATGTACACCCTATATCCTCATAATGGTGAGCGGGATATGATGTTAATGGTCCAGGATATACAATCAATGGTTCAGGATATAAAGTTAATGGTTCAGAACATAATATTTATTGCATTCAAGGAGTTTAATAGTATTAACAGACATGCTAATGGTTTCAGGACGCGAACCCTAAACAGGGGTAATAGGATTAATGGTTTCAGGACATATCAAAAAATTTATATTTATAATTATAATTATAATTATAACCATACGCATACGCATACGCATACGCATACGCATACGCATACGCATACGCATACGCATACGCATACGCATACGCATACGCATACGCATACGCATACGCATACGCATACGCATACGCATACGCATACGCATACGCATACGCATACGCATACGCATACGCATACGCATACGCATACGCATACGCATACGCATACGCATACGCATACGCATACGCATACGCATACGCATACGCATACGCATACGCATACGCATACGCATACGCATACGCATACGCATACGCATACGCATACGCATACGCATACGCATACGCATACGCATACGCATACGCATACGCATACGCATACGCATACGCATACGCATACGCATACATGAATTAATTTTGTGTGGCAAACCCCCCTTACCCCCCATTAAGTCTAAATTAAAGCACTATCAATAATATCTTGCCAAACCCCAAAAACAAGAATAATAGCACGATAATGTGTATAAACCTAATGCTGCCTAAAAAATATTATAATTTTCAACCACCCATCAGGGCCACAACCCCTTACTTTAATGATTCGCCTTCCTTAGACAGACATGTCCATAGATCTGTATTTACAACATCAAATATAACATTGACTAGTAATAATTTAAGCCTAAAA